ATAGAGTATATAACTTCGATCATAGGGATCAATTTCTGGTCGCATAGCTTCATAATAATTTTGTAAAGCTTCTGCATAATTTCCTTCGGATTGAGCCGACATCCGTTACGGTCGTTCATTCTAGTAAAAGAATCTCCGTTCCAGAACCGTACGTGAGATTTTCATCTCATACGGCTCCTCCCTTCTGTGCATAGTACTAAGAAGAATAATTCATGTAATCAAAATTTCACTATTCTCATTATGAACTGACAGGAGCTGGTATTTTTACAAGAAATTTCTAGCCAGCCTTCCCAAAAGAGGTTTTTTCTTAACACCAATCATATTAGTGCTAGATAGAAATGGTAACTCCAAAGATTTCTTTGTACTCAACGCTTACGATTTCCAGGAATTAGTCACTTCAACGGTCTTTGATGGTTATACGGGTACCAAAAGTACGAATGAGATGGATCTTCGTTTTCCTAACCATTCTTTTTAGTCCCGATACCAAAAAGGAAAAGGGTTCTTTATAACAAAGTTTTTGTGTTGTTGATTCCTAGGTGTAGTGCTTTTTCCCCGATGCCACCTATAGGTACTAAATGAAGCAGTATTGACCTCTAATACAGAACCTATACCTATATATGTAACCTTTCGCTCTATACTCAAATGGATAATTGAAGCATCTAAGGCTGCATCAATCGAGGATACACGACAGAAGGAATTGCTCTATCTCTAAACTTCACCTTCACCAAGCGTAGGTTTCTTTCACTAATTTGTTTTTTCTATTCCTAACTACGTTCTTTTTATCGTAAAACCGAGGGGTAAAAAAAAAACAAGAAAAAATCAAATCGCACCATCTCTGTAATAGGTAAATGCCTTTTTTTCTCCTGAAGTTGTCGGAATTATTCGTAATAAAATATTGGCTACAATTGAAGAGGTCTTATCAATAAAATTTCCATTTATTCGAGATCTAGGCATAATTAGCAATTAATTCTATAATTCTTCTCATCTCCTTTTGAGGAAAATGATTCCACAAAAAAAGGAAAGGAATTGTACAGTACGAAATAACATAAAAACAGATTCTATTTCATTCCAATTTCGTAGTATACCAATGACTATTATTATTTCATCTAAGTTGAATAAAAGTTTCCTATGGATTTTGATAAGTCGAGAAGCTTTGATTTGGTTATGATCCAAAAAGGAAAAGAATGGAATAATCATTCCATGATAAATTCAAATTTCAAATAAAGTAACCATACTTTTTGTTTGCATAACGTGTATGCGCCACACCATACAATTTAAATAGAAAGATTCATCGGACAATTCATGAATTCCATGGTTTAGCTGATGAAAGAAGTTGTTGTTGATAAATATTAAATTGGAAAAAGAAATTTATTATTATGGAACCATAAGATGAAGGACTCGCTATTCATTCGGGTTTTTGTAAATAATAACATTATGTAGGAGAGATGGCCGAGTGGTTCAAGGCGTAGCATTGGAACTGCTATGTAGACTTTTGTTTACCGAGGGTTCGAATCCCTCTCTCTCCGTTTCTTTTCATTCATCAACGTTATCGATTACAATGTATCAAATAAAATAAGAATTGATATAATCATTCTAACGGTAAGACCCTTAATTTACTTATTTAAGAGAGATTATCTATTCCTAATTAATCCCTGTGATAGGTAAAATACAAATAAAAATATCGTATGGATATTGAAAATAAGAAATCCTATTGCCGATCTTTTTTTGATATGTGAATGAGACAGGGCACAAGGTACTCTATTTACTTCAGCGAAAGGAGTCAAAATTGGTATGAACCTTGCTTTTTTATTTTCGTTAGAATCAAGTCTGACGGGAATAATATTCTACGACCAACAACTCATTTATTTTCAGACCAATCCATTTACTATCTATTATTTTATTTACAAATCCTTTAGATTGTAAGGAGTCAATAGTCAAATGGTTTGGCAATTCCCCGTGGGGGGATGAAACAAGATAATTTTGAATCAGAGCTTTCGATCTTTCTTTATCCTTCGTAGTAATAATATCTCGGGGTTTGCAACGATAACTTGGTATATCCACTATACGACCATTAACTAAAATGTGTCTATGGTTAACTAATTGTCTGGCTCCAGGAATGGTCGAAGCCATACCTAATCGAAAAAGGGTGTTATCCAAACGCATCTCAAGTAGTTGTAGTAAAACCTGGCCTGTTGACCCTTTGGCTTTTCCAGCAATATGCACATATTTAAGTAATTGTCGCTCTGTCAGACCATAATGAAAACGCAATTTCTGTTTCTCTTCTAAACGAATACGATATTGTGATCTTTTTCCAGAGCGCAATTGGTTTTGAAGGTCACTTCTGGATCTGGGTCTTTTACTAGTGAGTCCCGGTAAAGCCCCCAGCCGGCGTATTTTTTTGAAACGAGGTCCTCGGTAACGAGACATATAAAGGCTCCTTTTTGATTCACTTTCATTTGACAAAAAGATATAAATTCAGACTGAACTAAAGGATCATCAAAGCAAAACTCAATTTACTAAAGTCCTACAAAACAGAGTAAAATAAATCTTATCAATATTCGGATTTTTGGTATATATAGGAAATTCAAGTGAAGGTTACGTTTTCCAATTTCTTATGTATAGATATCATTGTTCTAGTCAACTTTTTTATTCATAGCTATAGCCGCAAGTTACCATGACATAATAGATTGGCGACCCAACATTTAGATAAAGCGAGAGTAGAGATTTTCAATCATGGAAATAAAAAAAATCGATAAAGAAAAAGAGCCGGCTATCGGAATCGAACCGATGACCATCGCATTACAAATGCGATGCTCTAACCTCTGAGCTAAGCGGGCGGATATAAGAGCAATAGTGTATAGGAATAAAGGAAACTATTGGATCTTAGCTATTACCTAGCGGTTCTCTTTTTATTTCATTTCTTAATTATTTAAATTTCTTCTATTTTTTAGTTATTAGTTATATATTTTTATTCTATTTAGAATAGAAAACATAAAAGAAAACTATTTAGATCTAGATAAATTAGATATCTAAATAGAAATAGATATTCAATATTCCTATATATATATATAGGATATGTATGATATTATGATATGAAAATCAAATATCAATATATCAATGAGATGAAAATTTGAAATAAAAAAAAAAGAATGAATATCGACCGTTCCACTATTACAAACTGCACTGTAAAAATGAAAGAGGAGGAAAGGTATATATAGATATGTGGGATATATCTATCCATATTGAATTGCGGATACATCAATGATAGAATCATTTCATATTGAAACAAATAGGGTTCATCCAATAGAGATGAAAGGATAGAATAGAATATAGAATAGAGGGTGGGCAAAAAAAGAAAATAGCAGCATAAACTTTTTTGATATAGGAATCATTACCTAATGAATTCAATAGTGCCAAGATAAATGAAAGAGGTGGATGGAATTACAACTGGATCCTTGCCTAAAAAGAAAGGGGATATGGCGAAATTGGTAGACGCTACGGACTTGATTGGATTGAGCCTTGGTATGGAAACCTGCTAAGTGGTAACTTCCAAATTCAGAGAAACCCTGGAACTAAAAAAGGGCAATCCTGAGCCAAATCTTTGTTTTGTTTGTTTTGAGAAAAAAAACGATGGAAAATCAGAATAAAAAGGGATAGGTGCAGAGACTCAATGGAAGCTGTTCTAACGAATGAAATTGACATTGACTACGTTACGTTAGTAGCTAAAATCCTTTCTATCGAAAATCAAAATGACAGAAAGGATAACCTTATATACCTAATATGTACGTATACATACTGACATAGAAGACGATGAATCACAACCCACATCTTATATCGAATCCTATTCTGTATCTCTATATAGGAAAATAGAGATCTTATATTTCTATTATTCTATATATTTATTCTAAGAGATCTTATATTTCTATTATTCTATATATTTATTCTATTAGATTCTATTAAGAATTAGATGAATAATCTATCTATTCATTCCAGAGTTTGATAGATCTTTTTAAGATTAATCGGACGAGAATAAAGAGAGAGTCCCATTTTACATGTCCATACCGACAACAATGAAATTTATAGTAAGAGGAAAATCCGTCGAATTTTTAAATCGTGAGGGTTCAAGTCCCTCTATCCCCAATAAAAAGCCCATTTTACTTCCCTTCCTCGCTCTTTCTTTATCCTCATCCTTTTTTTTCATCAGTGGCTCAGTTTAAACAAAATTAAATATCTTTCTCATTTTATTCACTCTGTTCTTTCACAAATGGATACGAATATAAATCGTCGTATATTCTTTCAATCCAATCTCATTTGTTTTGTATAAACATATATGTTCAAGGAATTTCCGTTATTGAATCATTCATAGTCCATATCTTTTTCCTTACATTTACAAAAAAGTCTTCTTTTTGAAGATCTAAGAAATTCAGGGGTTAGATCCAATTTGTTAAAATTTTATTTTTTAGTTATTTTCATTGACAGAGATATAAGTACTTTGCTAGGATTATGTACGGAAAATGGTCGGGATAGCTCAGTTGGTAGAGCAGAGGACTGAAAATCCTCGTGTCACCAGTTCAAATCTGGTTCCTGACACGTGAATAATGTATTGTATAGATATTCTTTACTTTCTTTTTCCTTTTTATTTTTTTCCTCTCTGTTCATACTTTTATTATTGTAAAAGTATGTTAAATTTTCGTGTATATATCACAAACCTAATAGTTAAAAAAAAAATTAGCTAAAAGGATTCACTCAAAGAGTGGAAGGATAGGAATAGAAAGGTTCAGACACAGTACAAATAAACTCCGATTCTTATCATTTTGCATTTATTTATTTTGTCTCTTCTGTCTTTTATTTAAAATTTCCTATTTTTTTTTGAACTTTTGCGCAAGTTAGTTTCTGGGGTCCCCACTAAGTGATGTGCACGGTACAAAGTGCATGGGGCAAAATTCTTTTGAGTCATCCTACTACTGTTTCTGCTCATACGAAATGTATATTCTATGATA